TTATTAGAAGTAACTATTCGAAGTGGTGTATGGTAAGAGGACTAACAATAAGGGGGAAGCGCAGCGATCAAAGCTTTGCCCACTTGGTTTAAACGAAAGAAGAGATCTTTCTAGCGATTCAGTTCCTAGAGGGTTCCAACCCTAGCCTTCCAATATGAGAGCGAGACAAGCAAGCCTGAACCCATCCAATGAAGGAAGTGACGCTTGCTACGATCAATATCCGAACAACACCTTGACTTTGAATCTAGATGATGGAAAAAGAAAAACCTCTCCCGCGCGATTTGATCTCTCTCCCATTTGTCGAGTCGAGCTATCACCCCGATTGGAATAGATATACACAGCCCCTCTACCCCCTACTCTAGTCAGCTTTCTATCTTTTTCTCCAACCTTCGATGATCCTCCTACAGGCAAATCATCGAAGTAAAGAAGAAGTGGGCCTGATCTTCCGATATCGATATCTGATCCGGTTAAGAAAAGAAAGAATATGCAGACCCTATGTAGGCTTGCTTCGCATAGGCTACACAAGCTTGGTGCAGTAAACGAAAAACTATTCTCTTTCCTCCCCTCTATAGTTCTCCCCTTACATAAAAGGTGAGTAACAAAGCTTCTACCCTTGAGGGACGCCGTGCGATCATACAACTACTCTACCTGGGCCTTAATCTTCGCATACGAAGAAATAAAAACATGTTTTCAAAGACCAGCAAGAAAACTAAAGCGCGTTAGCGCCTTATCTTATTTAGGGGCTTTCGCGCGTTGCGCCCCTATCTCTAAAGGGCCGTTGCTTGTTGGCTAAGCCTTTCCTATCAAACATTTGTAACTAACTACTGAAGGAAGCGGATCGATCGAACCTATAGTTAGTCCTCTTTCGATCGACTTCTTTCTCTTGACTATTGAGGATCTTGATCGGCTAGGTAGGGGAGATCTCCTATCCCAGTTCGGGCCAGGACGAGGATACAGAAGTGGATGGAGGGATTTTGAAGCAGCTAAGGAATGAATTGGTCATGCCTGACGTTACTGACTTGACTTTAAAAGTGTAACTCTTCTGGCAAAGCTTAATAATTGACTCTTACATCCTTGGCTTCGATTCTCGCTATCGTTGACTTCAGGTGGTCAGCTGTGATGCGTCTACTCACTGGCGGGAGACCCAGGTGGGTTTTCATTGTGCCCCTCCCGGATATTCCCAGGATATATGACAAGACCGGCCTAAGGGAGTGGGGGTTTCTTCTCGATAAATGGACCATGGACTTAACTTATAAGGGTTCGCTTTCTGGCCCGCTTCTTTGTTTTGTGGCAATCCTTTCATATTTTCCTAATGGTCTTGCAGGATCGCCGATTGGCCTTGGCAAAAATGATCGTGTCATCGGCGAAGATTAAGTGATACACCGGGGGCCATTCTTGGATATTCTCAAAGGGTCTTCGCTACTCTTCTTTCCCTACTTATTAGTTAGCATCTAACACAGGCGAATCAAAGCCTTGTCGGAGTCGATTGAGGGAACCCTACGATTCCATCTTTGACATATACTGTAGTCTATTCCTTTATTAGTTCATACTGTGTGAGAGAAAGTTCCTTCGATTTGAGTAGGTCTTTCTTTTATGTCTGGCTTCCAATCCTGGAACTCCTTCTTTTATTTTTCTGCTTCTTTAGCTTATGCTCTTACCTCCGCCCTATCTATAGTAAGGGCCTCTTCGCTCCGGCAATAAATTGCCCTCGTTCGAACCGACATCTGTTATGGCAACAGATTCAGTCCCAATCACCGTTAGGTCTACTGACTCCTCCCTAACTCGGGCAGAAACGGCTGCTCAGTCTCCTCTTTCTGCTCCAACAGATCCACCAGGGTTTGCCGCCTCCGGGCCTGCGACAACTGCTTAATACTAACCCACGGATGTCATGAACTACCTTCTAAGGGTATGAACGGTCGAATTGATAGTATAATCTCAGAAGTCCAGACGATTAAGACGACCGTGACTCCTCAAGGGCAACGGTTGGATAAGCTTGACGTTTTACTTTTACAAGGGCGGGCTTCCCCAACTCCAGCCTCGTTGGAGAGTTTGCAGCAAACTGCGCCTCCAAAGGCTACAAAGTCCTCATCACAGTCAGGAGGTCCGGTCCACTCTGTAGCTCAGACATCTCAGCACGCTTCGGGGGCCTATCAGATCGGAAACCTCCGGCTTCAGACGGGAATTAGACTATCAAACTGCTTACTCCCATTTAGGGCGGAAATCCTTTCGAACCAGATCAAGGGCTTCCTCAGTTTTCCTACCCCTCTGCAGCCAAAGCCCTTTCTATGAACGAATAAAGAAAGAAGACAAGAAGAAAGAAAGGAAGACACCTAATTCCTTCCCGTTGAGCATATGGAGCAAAACTCAAGCCAGGCAGTCCACTACTGAAGAAGAGATTCTAGCACCCCTTAAGACTGGTGAAAAGACTCAGACTTCTGACTGGAGAATGAAGTACCTTACAAGCCACAGGGGAGGATATCACAGCTTTTCCTCAGACAGAAGCACATAGGCCTAAAGCCATCGAAAGAAAGAACCGCTTTAAGTTCATACAAGCCAAAGAACGGGTATTCTGACCTGCCTTGGATCAATAGAGAACTGGAGCGGGCACTTATAGCCGTTGAGCTAAATCAGCAAAGAGGTGCTATGGCCTCGGATACTCAAGCTATTCATTGCAACGTCAAATCGGGTTCAGCTCCGCCTCGGCTTCTAACTCTAGCGTATGTAAGACCCCAGAGTCAGTGCAAGGATCGGTTTTGGAATTCACTTATTCAGATGTTTTTTATACCTTACCGTGGCCTGTCGCAGGGGATTTTAACGATTGCATGGATTCGTCTGAGCAATATTCTTCTTTTTCTTTGTCTTCCCAATGGTCTACTGGTTGTTTGCTAGATAAAGTAGCCTCCCAAGTTCCTTCTGACTGAGAACCCGAAGGAAGTGTTCTCACATCTGGCTTAGGTTTCTAACCGTCTGCCCAAATTCAATATTAAGAAAGAGGAACGTAAGCAGCCTGTTCGACCTGACTGTGTGAGCTTCGTTGTCTGTTTTTGATCCGTAATAGCCTCGAAGTATGCTCAAGCAGCTCTCTGTATGAGTGGGACACCTATGACAGGCCCGTGACGCGAGTTGTTCACTGCCGAGCGCTCTACCACTGGTTTTTGTATATTTCTTTGAAATTCTTTCATTTCTTGGAAGAGAAGAGTAAGAAACGCCCTATATTTATAATAGTAGTTTGTAGGCGAGAGCTCCTTATTCTTTTGCTCCCTTTTGTCGAGTTATAGCTTTCGCTTCTTCAGATCCTGATCCTTCATCAGAGGAGATCGCTTTACTTTATAAGTTGCATTGGCAGGACCAAGAGACTCCCGATGGGGGGCTTTCGCCGATCATTCAACAATTATTATTATATATGCAATTCGATGATTCAATTTCTTGTGGAAAAGACTAGCGCAATGGCTTAATGCATTTCATTGGCAGTTTGGTCCTAACAAATTATGCTTCTTGGGAGAGGAGAACTTCCACCAAGCAATAGAAGAGTTGGCTAACCCAATGATTGAGCTAGCTTCTAATCCATTTCAATCTCATCTTACACAGCAGAAGTTGTGGGTTCATCCCTGGAAGCAGGCAATGCCGCCACATCTCCCCTGTGAAAGAAGGTTACGCAGCGGATTCGGTTAATCACATGTCAGAACGAAAGTCGGCATCTATCTAAATCGCGCATGTCAGAACAAGACCTAGGGATCAGGTGGCACCAGGAGCGGGTAGCCGAGTTGAGATCATTCCTTTAATTAAGTTAAGACACAACCACTTTTACAGTAAACATGCATCCGCCCAGCGCCCCCTCCCATGAAGCCCTATCCAGGATGAGATCTTGATGCTTCCCTAGCCTCTCACTTCCTTTCATTCATCAAGCAACTAGTCTCTATACAACAATTCTTATTAAAAGAACGAGATATTAGTCGATAAGCTCAAAAGCCTTATATAAAATAGAAATGCTCGATGGACGAAAGCTAGCATCAAGTAGACTCAAGAATGTAGAAACAAGCGCTGGAACAAACCCTAGTTTCGATAACTTGTAGAATAGCCCAAAAGCCCTACTTTCTATATCTAGTTTACCCTCTTCCTCGTGACCCGGCCCCAAGTCTTTGAACACATAACCGGGCTTCTCTTTTCTTTGTTCCCTGCCGCACAGCCATCCCTCCAACATCCTACCAACAAGAAGTGAGACCAATCTAGGGCCAAATCAAAGTCCAAATCCGAGTTCGATCACGACTCTGCTGCCATTTCATCCGATACAGTTAGCTCGAAAGCGAATTCAGTCACCCCAGTTCCTCTCCAACCTTATTCCATTCTATAGGGCGAGTGGCTATCGCTCCTTGAGTGAGTTAAGTGACTGCCCTCTCTCTTTCCGCCCTTTAGGATGTAAATGCTCTCCTACAGCTTTCCATTCGTTCTAGTTCTATGCTATCATCCTCATCTTTAACCTCACCCTTTTTCTTGAGTCTTTTAAAATGAACGAAAGAATCTTAAAAACAAGAAAGCTAGCACTCTTTCTTTTCCAGCAAGACAGTTCATTTATCTGAGTCAATCTAGTTATCTTTTTTAAGTGAGGAAGGATAGGCAGTCCCCCCTTAGTCAAATAGGGCGGTAAGCAGCACATTCATAGCCCGTGGATGTTCTTTCTTTCCCTGGAGATATATATATAAAGATTGGCATTGTTTCTCTTTTCCCGGCGGTTGAAGTTGGAGTTTTCGTTCAGCCAATTGCAGTTCCATTTCTTCTCCCATCCTGTGAGCATGCCAGTTCGTTGTCATTTTATATCTTGTTATCGGGCCAAAAGCAGCAGTCTTGAAAGCAAACTAGGGATAGCCAGAAATATTGCCTGGGGGAAAGTGAGTTTGCAATCAAATTCAGTGAGCTAGCAAGGCAACTTTAAAGCTATCCATATAAGTCAAGGGTAGGCGGTATGCATATTCTTCCCTTATATACGAGCAGTCAAAACGAGCCAATAAGGTCCTTTTTTTATAGTGATAAGAGCAGTACGATCTATAGGCGGTAATAGTTTTTCCCTAGGCGTGAATTTGAATAGGGCTTTCATATTCTAAGGCTTTCATAGATATATATTGACTTGTTTTTCAAGGTAACTGCTCTTCGATGTGAGAGTTATAAATAAAGCTAATTTCATGAGTAAGCCGGCTCTAGGTTTAATATTTACTAATACTCCAGAAATTTAGTATTACATAATATGATTGGAATACCATATAAATACTATTAGACACTCTAACTAGTTAAATAAGATAAAGTCAGACTAAGAAAAGCAGAAACAAGCCAAGCCCCTCCAGTGTAAGTGACAGTTGCCAGTCATATAGTGGGAGGTCAAGCATCTTTACTGCGTCTTTCCTATATAGAGCATTTCCTGGATTTTCAGTTAAAATGAATATTCACTGTACCAGCAGATAAGCTTGTTCGCTTTAGTCACGCATTACAGTAGTAAGCAAACTCTTATCTGAGAAGCATGATTTTCTTACTTGCCTTACTTTGGCTTACTTCATGCATTTTTTTCCCAGTCCCTGGGTTAAATTTTGAGTCCCAGCGAGCCAGTTGGAGTAAAAATAGAATCTCATCTACTCCCCTTTAAAGCTGTCTATGGTGGGTAAATAGTTGGAGTTGCTTTCATTCTGCCATCCATTCCTAATTCCTTCCCAGCCAAGCGAATAGGTCCAGAGGCAAGCCAATAGATAGGTAGGGTTCAGGCGAGCGTTCCATACATTTCTAAGCGAGAAAAGAGGTTCCATCCAGTCCTACCGTAACGGGATACCATTAAGACTTTCGCCCTCCTCAGGGGTTAAATAAGGTGGTGGCTAACGGTACTAAGACTCTAAGTTCTCCCATTTCTTCCCAATGATCTTCCCGGGGGCTTACATCAATCAGTCGATACTAAGCCAAGAGCTTTTCAAAGAGTGCATTCTGGGAATCAAGTTGTTTCGGTCAGACCAATGACCGCCGCCTATCCATTTTAGGAAAAACCTGGTTCTAAACCAGCCCATTTACTAGACTATATCAAAACTTTACTTGCTGCCGCTACTTCTGATTTATTTTCCATTCTAGAGAAAGTGCTGCCTTTCGGGTATACTTTAAGGAATGTGGTTCTTTCTCATAGCCTCACAAACCCATGAGGGAGCCCCCTTTTACATTTACAATGGGATTCAGACAAGGAGGGCTATGAAGCCTGCAGACTGATTCTCTTTTTTTACGTGAATGAGATACTACTGAAATGCAGATAGCTTTCACTCCTACGAAGAAGGTAAGATGACTATAGGCAAGAAAGATAGAATTGAACCAAAGGATATAAAGTAAGGGGGCTTGCCCCCGAAACATTTGGATGGATGCCCGCTCCTTGGGTATGCTTTCAAAAGGGCTGTTTTCATGCGTGCTGGTGTTCGTGGTCTGTTGGTTTTTCTGTTCTCGTGGGGGAAGGCGGCTAAGCTTGACTTGTGTTGTGCGAGCGATGATGAAGGTCTGCCTTGGCAAATGGAAGTTACTTTGACCGCAGCAAAGTACAGACATAGGCACATCTTTTCGACCGGGGAATCTTTTTTCTCCGGGGCTTGCAGGACCCTGCTCAAATAATATCTTGCTTGTTCATTACCATCTCTGTTCTTCTGCGATAAGAATGCTCCCAACGACTTGTTTGAGGCTGATGATATGTATAGCCGTAGCGGTTCTCCGGGCCGAGGAGGTATTAGAACTGGTGCCTCAGAGAGGTCATTCTTGATTCGTTGCATGGGGCTCTCGTCCTAAAAAAACTCCTCATCCTCTGTTGTGCACTAAGAACTTCAGTAAGTTTCCTGCTGTTACGTGTTACGCCAAATGCACATTTTTACGGGTTCATCTTCAAGCCGTGTTCTCGCGCTGTCTTGAAATAAGACAAATGACCCTATACAGGGAAAGACTGAACAACTACATCGTCAATATACACCACCTCTAGGATGTTGACAATAAAGTAATGTAAGATGAGGTTCATTGCCCGCTGGTAGGTAACTCTAGCCTTATTCAGACCGAAGGGCATCACCTGCCAGCAGAATAGTCCGTCCGTCCAACAGCACCCGGACAACGGAACGCAGTTTTTGCCTCGTCCCTTATGTTTGTGAAGGGGGAGATGAAAATATGGTTATACCTCAACGTCCATGAATGACAGAATTTTTTGCCCAGCTGCTCTGTCCACTAACAGATCAGCGATTGGCATTGGGTTCTCGTCTTTTGTTGGGGCACGAGATTCCGGAAATGCATTCTATTCTCTCTCCACCAGCCCTTGCTCTGGGCTTTTTGTTGGGGAATAAATACGATAGATAAAGATCTAATGCGAACCTTGACGCCCGACGGGCGATAAAGGTAAGGGGCGGAACCAATGCTGTGTGGAAAGATGTAACGAGGAAACCTCTTCCCGGTCGAAAGCCGTGCAAAGACGTAAGAGGATACTGCAGCTTCCTCGTAACGGTAGAAAGA